ATATAAGTGTATATAAAGGCATATAACCTTATGTTTAAATATAATAATTATACATACCTAAGGTTTTGAAAACCTGAATAGCGAACACTACGCATGTATATATGGTATGATTTTTTGTGGCAAGCGCTAGTATTTGTATACTATTATATTATGTATATATTTTAGTTAATTTTACTAACACGGTATATTTAGCCAAATTGACGCCGTTTGAATGTGGTTTTGAGCCGTTAGGTGCAATGCGGCGCCCATTTAGGGTTCGCTTTTTCTGTTTAGTAGTTTTATTTTTAATTTTTGATGTAGAAACTGTACTACTTTTCCCAGTAGTAGCCAACATATTTATAGGAGGTTCCGTAAAATTATTTACTAGGTTAACAATCTTTCTAGTAACATTGCTGGTAGGGTTACTATATGAATGAATAAATGGGATACTTGATTGGGTTACTTCCTTAAATAAGCTAAAATAAGCTGGTGGGCTCATAACCCACAAATGGTAAAACCTTTAAGGAAATATTTTGTTACGATTCCCAATTTGTTTTACATTTTTTAACTATGGAATTTAAAGAGTTGCCAGTTACGAGCTTTTCCTAGGTTGAGAAATCAAGCTTAAGAAATTGTATTATTTAAGGCTAATATAGTGCCAGCAGCCGCGGTCATACTATTTTTAATAAGCAAATAGGTTTAGTAGTTATTATTTTATTACAAAATATAGATTATGGTGAAATATATATATATTTCTCCCAAAAATAATATAAGCTAAACGAACTCCTAAACCAAACAAGGATTAGATACCCTTCTATGAGGAGCAAAGAAATAATTACTGGGCATTAAACTATTACACACCTAAACCCAAATAACATGGCGGTAATTTTAATATTTAGGGGAACTTACCTAATAAATGATAACCACCAAGGAAACTCTACTCTTAGTAATATTTTGTATGCCGTCGTCTAAGTCTAATTAAATATTAGACTGTAATTCTATAATAATAAGACAGATCAAGGTGCAGACTATCTTAGAGTTAAGGCGAGTTACAATAGTAAATTTCTTCTATCATTCTACCAAAAAGAACTACTAGATGGACTTAAAAGTAAACAAAATTACAAATATTCGTTGAATTTATATAAAATTGTGCACAAATCGCCCGTCACTCTCGAAGAAATTTGAGATAAGTCGTAACATAGTAGGGGTAGTGGAAACTGCCCCTAGTTACTAAATTTATATATAAATTTATTTTTTAAAAATAACTTATAATAGTAACTTTAAGTAGTATAAGAAGAATACCCCACATTTTCAATGTGAAGTTAACATTTGTTCTTAAAGTCTTAAAAATGCTAGGTAGCGATAAAGTTTCGACCTTTACCCTGAGTGATACTCTTTTAAGGATGTATACTGACCTATTTTCGAGTTTGGACGGAGCTTATAAAATAAGCTTATGATTACCTAGAGGCATAGTAATTTTTACTATGTCCACCTATTACTTTGTAATAAATGTAAACCGTACTCTTTTTGATTTTACTTGAGCCGACAAAAGTGCTATTCGATATAATGCTTTCTCCTTAGTATTAAGGAGGGTTTTTATTATAATTATTACTTTAAATTATATTGGACTAACACCATTTAGTTACACACTCAGAAGGAATTTGTTTAGGTTAAGTAGATTAGCCATTTTACTATGAGGTTTAGTATTACTATCGGGGTATTTTAAGGACCCTGTCAGCAGGGTCGCTCACCTGGCACCTAGTGGCGCGCCACTCGGATTACTACCATTTTTAGTAATCATTGAAACTATTAGCCTTCTAATTCGACCACTAACGTTAACCGTGCGGTTGATAGCCAATATTAGGGCGGGACATATTGTATTAGGTTTAGTTGCTAATACCCTTAGCACAATTTTAGGGAGCCTGGCCTTTTTACCTATGTTTTTCTTAATTATTGGCTATATACTATTTGAGTTTTTCGTAAGTATAATCCAGGCCTATATTTTCACTTTACTTATTATACTATACCAAAATGAACACCCTTGTAAATTTAGCTTATATTAAAGCACCTAACTGTTAATTAGAAGAATACAAAATTTACTATGCCCCAGTTAAGACCTCACAGCCTATTGCTACTAATAGTTTTTTTTACTTTATCCTTAGTAAGTTTGTTTGTATTAAAACATTACACCACTAAAGCTATTTTGACTAAAAGCAGTGGACTAAAAGCTAAAAAAGCTATATTATTTTTATATTTATAGTGGCAGAAATATATGCGTAGGTTTTAAGCACCTAAAATTAAGTATACCTTCTATTTTCTATAGGTGTAAGTTGCACAGAAAAATTTGGTTTTTCAGGAAACAAATAGAAAGCCCAAACACAAAGATTTTCGAAACCACAATTCGACGGATTATTTTTTCCTATATTTAGGAGTCAAAATAGACCACTTACTTGGAAGGTAATTGTACTCAAATTATACTACCTAAAACGGGAAATTACATTTAGCAGTTTTCAGCTTTGAAGGCTAATGGTTTATTCTAACCTAATTTCCCAAGTACTACTACCTTTGGTTTTACAAACCAACGCTCTACTTAAGCTATAAAAATATATATTAATGTAAGCGGAAACAGGAACTACTTCTACACTAATAGGTATAAAAGCATGATTAGCACCACAAATTTCAGAGCATTGCCCGTAATAAACCCCCACAACTAATGGGTTAACCGATATTAAATTTAGGCGCCCAGGTACAGAATCTATTTTAACCCCTAAAGAAGGTATAGCTCAAGAATGGATTACATCTGCAGATGTATTAATAATAGATGTATCAATACCAGCTGGTAAAACTACACGATTATCTACTTCTAACAAGCGGAAATCACCGGGTTTTAAATCCACCTCTGGAATTATGTACCTGTCAAACAACTCATTACCTAAAAACGGTCTTTCGTAACTCCAATATCATTGGTGGCCTACTACCTTTAATACATTTTTAGTACTTAAGGGTTGTTCATCTACCAAATATAATAAACGTAGTCTAGGTAAAGCTAGAGTAATTAACAATAAAGCGGGTAATACGGTCCATAAAATTTCTAGGGTCTGCGCTTCATGTACTCGGCGGCTAGAATAAGACGATTTTAGTAGAAAAAAACCTATTACAGCTACTAAGATAAAGATACTACTAATAATTATTATAGCATGATCATGGAATAAAATCATTTCTGACTGAATTAAAGTAGCAGGGTCAAGTAAGTTTATTTGTCCTCAAAATCTCATGCGATTTTAATAATTTACTTTCGCTTCTTCAAAGCACCGTTCTTTTTAAACTATAAAATCACTAGTTAGGGTTTCAATTTTTCGTTTGCAACGAAATATTATTACTTTAATTATAACTAGATTGCGCGTAGCTTCTGTTGCTTGACAAGCAAATATTTTACTGGTAAACTAAATAAAAAAAGGTAAAGTACACGATACCAAAGGTTATTTACACTTACATACAAAAAAGGTATTATAAAATAAATTGCAGTTAAAGGGCCAGCCAATGTAATATAGGGTTCTTCTACGGGACAAGCCCCTAACCAAGTTAGTAATAAAAAAACCACTACATATCTTCAAAATACTACTTGAGCTATGGGGGCGTAACTAGTGCTAACTTGCTTTACTATACTAAATATAGGAAAGAAATATAAATATACCACAGATAGCCCTAGGGCTACCACGCCGCCAAGTTTTCTTGGGATTGACCGGAGAATGGCGTAAGCAAATAAAAAGTACCACTCAGGTTGAATATGTGTTGGAGTTACTATAGGGTTAGCTTCTATAAAATTTTCAGGATCAGTGAACAAGTTAGGCCCAAAACTAACTACTAATAGTAATATACTAACCATCACCAAAAAGCCAACTGTATCTTTCAGTGTAAAATAAGGGTGGAAGGGAATTTTGGTCCCATGAAATAAATTACCTAAAGGGTTAGTAGACCCTTTTTCATGTAAGTATATTAAATGTAATAAAACTATTACTGTGATAACAAAAGGTAGTAAAAAATGGAAACTGTAAAATCGATTTAAAGTGGCTTGATTTACAGAAAAGCCGCCTCAGACCCAACTAACTAGAGTATCCCCTAGGTAAGGTACCGCCCTTAATAGATTGGTAATTACGGTAGCACCTCAATAAGATATTTGCCCCCACGGTAGTACGTAACCTAAAAAGGCTGTACCTATACTTAATAAAAAAATAGTGACCCCTACTAATCAAGTCCGAGTTTGTGTAGTATACCTTTGATAATAAATACCTCGACCTAAGTGCAAATAAATCAAGAAAAAAAATATTGAGGCCCCATTGGCGTGGCAAGCCCGAATCAACCAACCATTTGGTACATCGCGTATAATGTGAATAATTGAATTAAAAGTATTTCAAAGGTCGGCGGTATAATGTAAAGAAAGTAGGATACCAGTAACAATTTGTATACCTAATAATAGCCCTAAAATGGAACCAATATTTCATCAATTAGAAATGTTGACAGGACTAGGTAGAGCCAATAAACTTTCCACTTCAGGGAATTTTTTCAAATAATAAGCTCCTAATGTAGTCATTACCGGAGAATCGGGAAATACTAATCAATAAGGACAGACCAATGGCTGCTCCAGCAGCTAGAAAGCACAAATATATTATAAAGTAAATAGTACTAGATAAAGTTCCGGTTAATAAAATTAGAATAATGTTTAAACTCAAAAATATAAGTATTTCTAATCCAATTAAAACTAATAATATTGCTTTCTTGTAGGTTCATAAAGCAACCGCCAAAATATTAATTAGAACCAGTAGATAAAATAAGTATATATTTATCACTAAATTAGTAACAACAATACGCTTAGCATTAGGGAGCTGATTCCTAAAGGTAGAAAAGATTTTCAACATAAGCCCATTAAAAGATCATACCGATGTCGGGGGTACACCCCCCGAATAAATAAGAACAGAGCAGCTAAAAAAAAACCTAATAATACAAAAAAGAATAAATTGCCCAATCTAAGAAATAAACAAACGGTAATTATACAAATAAATAAAATGGAAGTATATTCGGCTAAAAATAATATTGCAAACAGACCCCCACCGTACTCAATATTAAATCCTGAAACTAGCTCCGATTCCCCTTCGGCAAAATCAAAAGGGGCCCGGTTTGTTTCCGCCAGACAAGTAGCTAATCAAACTAAAAAAACAGGCACCCATATTCTAGCTATAATTCACTGCCTTATCAATATTATATTACCATTTAAAGTACTTAAAAAAACTACAGGTATAATTAAAATAAACACTAATCTGATTTCGTACCTGATAGTTTGGGCTCTAGCCCGTAAAGCGCCCAGAAAGGCGTAAACCGAATTAGAGGCTCAACCCGCGCCTAGAACTACATAAACATTCAAAGAACTAATAATTAAAAAAATCAACAAACTAAAGGGTAAAACATTTATTGGGGCCCAGCTAGGGACCAAGCCTCATATTAATAAACTAATTAACAACCCTAATATAGGGAAAAACTGATATAAATATTTGTTACTACTAGTAGGTAAAACTTTTTCTTTTAGAAATAGTTTTAAAGCATCCGCAAAAGGTTGCAAAATACCTAGAATACCTACTTTGTTGGGGCCCTTTCGATTTTGAATATAAGATAAGATTTTACGTTCCAATAAAGTTATAAAAGCTACAGCTAGAAGAACACATAGTAAGGTTATCACTACTTTAATAAGTATCATAAAAAAAAAATGCAACTAAAACTTAAATAAGCCCTTTGTTGAAAATTAAGGGATGTTTGAGGCCAAAAGGTTAATGTACTTTTTTTAGCTAATTTGTTAATTTTATTGGCCACGAAATAATATTCCAACCAGCCTTTATCCAGAGCAACTATTTCTTTGGACACCTTATAATACAAACTAGGTATGGAATACCAAAAAGGCCTTAAAAAATATATAGAACTTAAAAAAATAGTACCTTTTCGTATTGTGATAGTAGAGCCTAAAAAAACCCCTAAAAACAAAATTATATTTATTAAGTACTCAGTATAAGTAGGTGCGTAGGCTAGTGTTACTACCCTAATATTTAAACTAGAAAATAATCAACCAGTAAATATACTTCCCAAAAATATTATTACTAAAGGTAACCAAAACACGCCACCAGGTAATTTACTGACTAAAACAACCCCCCCCAGACCTCAGTTAATACATTTTAGTAATCGAATTATATAAATAGTTGTTAGTCCCGTGCTGGCTAGTATTAATAGTATAGAAAAACTATAAAGGTTTCTACACCATATTATAGATAAAATAACATGTTTGGAGTAAAACCCCCTTAAAACGGTAAAACCTATTAAGCAAAAGGCCCTAATATTTATTATAATTAATAATATTGGATTTGTTTTAAGTACATTACCTAATAAACGGATATCTTGAACCCCGTATCTTATTATTAATACGCAACCTGCTGCTAAAAATAATAAGGCTTTAAATATCGCATGAGTAAATAAATGCAATAAGGCCAATCTATATAAGTTTATACCTAAACAAAAAACTATAACACCTAATTGCCTTAAAGTAGATAAAGCGATTAACTTCTTCAAGTCATATTCTAACAACGCACAACTTCCCCCAATAAAAGAAGTTACTCTACCACAAAAAATTAACATAGAACTTAAATCCTCATAAACTAAACCCGAACTAGTTAACCGAATTAACACGAAAACTCCAGCAGTTACTAAAGTAGAGGAGTGAACTAAAGCCCTAACAGGAGTTGGGGCGGCCATTGCCGCTGGTAACCACACCCTAAAGGGATATTGGGCGCTTTTAGTTAAAGCCGCTAAGCCTAGTAAAAAAAAAATAATATAAGGTATAGTTTGAAAATTACAAAAAAAAGTATGCCCCAAAGTAACAAAATAAAATAGGCTAGATATAATTAAAATATCCCCCATTCGATTAATTAATATAGTTAAAAAACCAGAAGATAGTCTTTCTTTTCTTTGGTAGTAAATAATTAAACCAAAAGAAGTTACCCCAAGACCATCCCAACCAATTAACAAAGTCAATAAAGACCCAGATATAATTAAAATATTTATAGATAATACAAATATTCTTAACAGTCAAATAAAACGGTAGTAGAAAAGGTCTTGAGCTATGTAGTAGCGAGCAAAAAAAAAAACATTCCCAGAAATAAATAACACTAAAGCGCTAAATCTAATCCTTACTCAGTCCAATAATACCCTAAAAGGTACACTAATTCTGGATACTAATAGTATTTCCCAACTAAATATGTAGCTTTTGTAATTATATATAAATAATACCATAAAAAGTATAAATAAAAAATGGTTATACAAATAATAGAACAGGAAACCGTTGTTTATGTATTACCAATTCCTACTCTACGCCCACCTAGAAAAATCAAGTTACACACTTGTAAAAAAACAAAAAACAAAAAAAATCCCGCCATAGCTAATCTAGAGTAATTATATAACGCACTAGCGTTTTCCAAAAAACTTTTTGAGGAAAAGACCAAATCAAAACTCCAAAAATACCTAATACTTGCAGAAAGGGTACTAAGAAAAATAGATACCTTAACCAAAGCGGATTTCCTGACATCTAAAATATAGTTGCCGGAGATTATCGTAGAATAAATTAATATAACTAATATCCCCCCCACGTAAACCAGAAAAAGCAAAAAAACAAAAAATTCGTTAAAATTAACGTACAAAAAATAAGAAGAGATAATAGTACTAAAGAGGAATAGAGAAACTATACTTAGTGGGGACCTTACTATAATTGTTATAAGGAAAAAAACAGAGTAAAAAATAATACAAAGATAATTAAATATATAAAAAACTTCCATAAGGTAAAGGGTTACTACTTACTAATTGCAAATTAGTTCTTCTAATTTAAAGTATTACCTCTAAAAGTAGATAACCTCTATCCGCCAACTTCCAAAGTTGGTATAATCAAATACTGCTTTTAATAATTAACTATATAGTTATTCTATGAACCTAAATCATATGCATTATATCTGCCAAATTATTTCGTAAAATATACGTGAAGGATTTTCCTTTCGTACTATTCCTTGAATAATAAAAGATAGAAACTGACCTGGCTTGCGCCGGTCTGAACTCAGATCACGTAGGAGAAAAAGTTCGAACAGAACTATATAAACTACCTTTTAAGTAGGGTATTTCCTAGTCCAACATCGAGGTCACAAACTTTAAAATATTATGCTGTTATCCCTAGAGTAATTTATTTACCCAACTAAAAAATTTCCTATTGTATAGGTAAGTTTTATGTTACCTTGTCGCCCCAACAAAATATATAATAAAAAATTTCTAGGGTCTTCTCGTCTTTTTTCTAAAGGTTTAAGAATTTTCACTTAATTAGTAATTTCTAATCGTAAATAAAGGACAGAATATCCCCGAGTTCCCATTCATACTAGACTTCAATTATAAGCCAACTGATTACGCTACCTTTGCACAGTCAGGGTACTGCGGCTATTTAATTTCTCATTGAGCAGGGTGTACCTTAAATGAATTACTTAAAGCTATGTTTTTGATAAACAGGCGAGGATAGATTTTTGCCGAGTTCCTTTTATATAATTTATATAATACTAATGTAATCATTATAAAAGTATTGGTTGGTTAATATACTTTACCAAAAGTATTTACTACAATAAAACGATATATAATATTAATAAATTAGGTCTAGTATTTATTATAAATTCCAGATTTTTTTTACTCTGTTTTGTAATAACTAAAAACCTTACCATTTTTAGTTTGAGGATATACTAAATATATTTCTTTTGTATCAAGATATTTTCAAATTTGATAGGCCTTTCACCCCTAAACTTGGGTAGGATCTTAGCTATACTACGCTAATATATCTTAGTTCTAACAAACTCCTAAGTTTAGCTCAATTGATTTCGTGAACTATAATTTTACTATATTGTAGACCACCCATTATGCAAAAGGTAATAACATAAAAAGTATTTTGTTTTCCTTTGAGGATTTTAAAAAAAATTCTATGAGGATTTTTAAACTAGTAGTAAGTACTTTGGATTTCTCCGGTGTAAGCGGAGTGTATTATAATTATACTATACTTACATTTCAGGCCTACAGAGACTTCTAAGTTACCATGAAAATCATGAGGTAAATTAAGTTCCCACTCTCGAGATCTTAAAGAATTCTCGGAAAATATGTAGGGGCGTTGAACTACAAAAGCCTCCCATACAATTAATATAAACAGTAATACCGCAAAAACACTAAGTAACGACCCAAAAGAAGAAATTTGATTTCACATATAGTATGCATCAGGATAATCCGAATACCGCCGTGGCATACCGGCTAGTCCTAGGAAGTGTTGTGGAAAGAAAGTCAGGTTTACAGCTAAAAATATCACAAAGAACTGACTTTTAGCCAAAATATCCCTTATATATAACCCAGTTATTACTGGGAACCAGTAAATAAATCCCGCAAAAATAGCAAATACCGCCCCTATAGATAGTACATAGTGAAAGTGGGCTACTACATAATAAGTATCATGTAGTATAATATCCAACGAAGCATTAGATAAAACAATGCCTGTTAAACCTCCTAAAGTGAATAAAAAAATGAACCCTAAGATTCAATATATCGAAGCATCTATTTTGTGTTTATAACCATATAATGTTATCAATCAACTAAATACTTTAATACCAGTTGGGACAGCAATAACTATTGTAGCGGCCGTAAAATAAGCACGAGTATCTACATCCATACCTACAGTAAATATATGATGCGCTCACACGATAAAACCTAAAATTCCAATTGAAATTATAGCATAAATTATACCTAAAGTTCCAAAGGGTTGTTTTACTCTATGATTACCTAAAATATGAGAGACAATACCAAAGCCAGGTAAAATCAAAATATAAACTTCAGGGTGACCAAAAAATCAAAATAGATGCTGGTATAAAATAGGGTCCCCTCCGCCAGCTGGATCAAAAAAAGAAGTATTAAAATTTCGATCCGTCAATAATATAGTAATAGCCCCCGCTAGTACAGGTAATGAAAGTAACAGTAAAAACACTGTAATTAAAATAGACCATACAAATAGGCTTATTCGTTCTAAACTTAACCCTGGAGAACGTATATTAAAAATTGTAGTAATAAAGTTAATAGCCCCTAAAATGGAAGATATACCCGCCAAATGTAATGAAAAAATAGCTAGGTCTACTGAAGCACCTCTATGACCTACAAGAGACCTTAGTGGAGGGTAAACTGTTCAACCTGTACCCGCTCCACCTTCTACTAAGCTACTCCTAATTAATAAGAGAAATGCCGGAGGTAATAACCAAAAACTTATGTTATTTATTCGTGGAAACCTTATATCTGGGGCCCCGATTAATAAAGGAACCATCCAGTTTCCAAAACCACCAATTATAATTGGTATTACCATAAAAAAAATTATGACAAAAGCATGCGCCGTTACAATAACGTTATAAAAGTGATCATCACTCAACACCCCTGAAGTACCTAATTCAAATCGAATTAGTAAAGATAAACCTGTACCTACTATACCACATCAAACACCAAATAATATATATAAAGTACCAATATCTTTATGATTAGTTGAATAAAATCATCGCATAGGGTATCCCGTGGGTAAATTAAAAATCTACTGCCTACTCGGCCATAAAAAAATATTCAAAAGAAGAAAACGCTAGTAAAATTTAATACTAAACTAAAGGAAATAAATCCGAAAGTAGAGTTTCTACTACTAAATATTATTTGGAAAGAGAATTTTAAGTAGTAAAATAATCTAACAACCGAAAACAGTAAGGCCATCATAATAACAACCAAAGGTATAGAGTTTTCCACCCAACTATAAATAACTCAAAGTTTTCCTAAAAATACACTAAAGGGTGGTAAGCCCCCTAAAGCTAAGGTATTTAGGGCTATTATAATCTTATGGTCTATTTGTATTATTATTAATAAAAGTAAAAACCTAAGGCCATAACACCAAAAATAAAAGAGGATGGAAGATCTATGACTAGCCAAAATAAATCAACCAGAATGGGCTACTGAAGAGGCTCCTAAAAAAGTACGATAATTTTTAGCTGGTAGACCCAATCAAGCCCCTATTGCAATTGAACTAACAGCGAAAAATCTTATAATTTGTATTACTTTGGAAGGTCCTAATCTAACGTAAAAATTGTAGATATATAACGGCAAGATTTTCGCTATGAAACCGACTACCCCTAAAATTATATAATTACTTTCAGAGTATACAGGCAGAACTCAAAAATACATAGGGAAAATACCTAACTTTAATAGGATAGCTGATAATAAAAAAATTTCCCTACAAACCCTAGGGCTATTTAGTATGAAAACTCTAATCCCGGAAACTAAAAGAACTAGACCCCTTACTGACTGTACAAAAAAATATTTAAAAACTCTACGTATTCTATACAACCTCAAATAGTTTCTAGACATAAAAACCACCATAAACAAACCAAATTCTACTATTAATATTACTACTAACCAATTTCTATTGGTTAAACCAATCCTAATTCTACTAAATAGTAACAAAAAATTTATTAGCAAATATGCAGCAGAAAAATCTGTTATATTGACATCAACAATACCCGTCCTCCGGCGGCTACACCTATGCTCTTTATCAGCGAAAATTTTTTATTATAGCATACTTTTATGCGGAAAACCCCATTCCATTTGGTTGAAATAAGACCTTGACCTCTGATTAGTTCTATAGGTATTTTAAGTATACCCGTCGGATTAATTTTATATTTACGCCAAGGAAATAATAATTTGTTAATTATTGGTATTATTTTAACAGCTGTAGTGGCTTATTTATGATGACGGGATATTGTCCGAGAGAGAACCTTTCAAGGGCACCACACTACTTACGTAGTCTCTGGACTAAAATTGGGGGTTAGATTATTTATTTTAAGGGAAGTTTGTTTTTTTTTCGCTTTCTTTTGGGCTTATTTCCATAGTAGATTGGCCCCTACAGTAGAAATTGGAAGGGTTTGACCTCCTGTAGGAATTTACACATTGCCTACCTTTTCCGTTCCTTTATTAAATACCAGTGTATTATTACTGTCAGGAGTAAGAATTACTTGAGCACACCACGCAATTGAAGAAGGAAACTATCAAACTAGGTTGCAAGGCCTTTTTACTACAGTAATTTTAGGTGTTTATTTCTTATTTCTACAATATGGTGAATACATAGAGACTTCCTTTAGAATTGCTGATGGAATTGGAAGGGCATTTTTTATGGCAACAGGATTTCATGGACTACATGTATTAGTTGGAGCCACTTTTTTGTTTGTTTGTTTAATTCGTTTATTTAACTTTCATTTTTCAAAAAACCACCATGTAGGTTTCCTGGCTGCTGCTTGATATTGACATTTTGTAGATGTTGTTTGATTATTCCTATATGTTAGGATTTACTGATGAGGGTCTTGTAAGTGTAGCTTAAGACTAAAGCATTGGCTTTGTAAGCCAAAGTTGATATTTCTACTTACATATAACTATAAATTTGAACAATAATATAGTAGGTATGAAGTGCCCTACAATACTTAAATAATCCCGGGCTTTTTGGGGGCCCTTAGGTAGTAAGTATGATCTTACTGCCCCATGATTAATCTGTGTATATATATATATATTATATAATACACTTATAAATAATATGGCTATAAAAGAAAAAAAAATTGCTGCTCTATATATAAAAATAGAAGGAAGTATTAAAAATTCCCCAATAAAATTTAAAGTAGGGGGAAACCCTATATTAAAGGCACCAGCTAAAAACCAAAAAAAGCCCACTAAAGGAAAAACAGTTAAAAGTCCTTTAGAATAACTAAAGCTTCGACTGCCAAAAATCTTATAAGTTAAGAGGGCCAATAAAAACAATAAAGAAGAGATCCCACCGTGTGACAATATTACAATAAATGAAGCTACTTGACCTCAAGATGTACCTGATATTAAACCTAATACTAATACTCTTATATGTACTACACTACTGTACGCAATAAAAGCCTTAATATCATTTTGCAATATACAAGCTAAACTAGCTAGAAGACCTCCTCATATGCTAATCCTAATAATAAGTAATACTATATAGGTAAGGTTGGAGTGACATACCAAACTTAGGTAAACATAAAGGCCGTACCCCCCTAGTTTTAGTAGTACTCCAGCAAGAATTATAGAACCCCCTAATGGAGCTTCTACATGAGCTTTGGGTAGTCATAGGTGTACTGAATAAATAGGTAACTTAACTAAAAATGCTAAAACACCTAGTAATATAATATTGGTTGGGTACCTTATAATAGAACCCAAGGTATATAAATTTAATGTACTATAAGTACCAAAGAAATACAAAATTAGTACTAGTAATGGTATCGAAGAGAAAACAGTATAGATAATTATATACAACCCAGCTTGTAACCGTTCAGGTTGGTACCCCCACCTAATAATTATTAGTAAAATTGGGATTAAACACGCTTCAAAAAACACATAAAAACTTAAAAGATTTCAAGAGTTAAAACACAACACCAAAAAAATAGCTAAAAATACCTGTAAAAAAACGAAGTAATTTTCTTTGTTTTCTTTTCTAATTAACAAAATTAATAATAATAATCTTAAGGTTAAAAGTCTTAATAAAGAAGAAATCGAAGAACTATAAAAATATATGTCTTCTAAATATGTATGTGTTTTATATAGTATAATTGTACTTAAAGGTAAAGCCCTAGAAATAATAATTAAAGCCAAAATCCAATAGGTATTTACCAGAATTCTAAATATTACTAAAACTGTTCTATACAAAAAGAAGTGGAGTTAACCCCTAATCGTAGTTAGCAGCCACAATTTACTTCTTGTTATATTAATATATTATTACTAT